GGGCAAATGATCTAATTCGTGATTTCATAAGAATTGAGTTAGTCAAAGTCAAGTCCACTCTTTCATATAGCGGAAAAAGATATAATATAACAGATTCGGGATTGATTCCCAATAAGGGGCTAGATCGCGCCAATATCAATCCCTTTCATTCCAAGGCGAAGTTTCAATTACTTACCCAACAGCAAGGAACTATTGGTACGTTGTTGAATCAATATAAGGAATTCCAATCTTTTATAATTTTGTCATCATCCAACTGTTTTCGAATTAGTCCATTCAAGGGTTCGAAATATAACAATGTGATATTGGATCCCCTAATCCCAATTAGGTATTTGTTGGGTCCCTTAGGTACTATTGTACCTAAAATAACGAATTTTTATTCATCTTACCATTTATTAACTCATAATCAAATCTCGTTAAAGAAATATTTACTACTTAACAATTTTAAGCAGACTTTTAAAGTACTTCAAGTATTTAAATATTGTTTAATGGATGAAAATAGAAGAATTTATAATCCCAATTCATGCAGTAATATAATTTTGAATCCAGTCCATTTAAATTGTTGTTTTCTTCATCACGATTCTGGTGAAGAGACATCCACAATAATTTGCCTTGGGCAATTTATTTGTGAAAATGCATGTTTATTCAAATATGGGCCACACATAAAAAAATCCGGTCAAATTTTAATTGACCATGTTGACTCCTTAGTTATAAGATCGGCTAAGCCTTATTTGGCTACCCCAGGAGCAACAGTTCATGGTCATTATGGAGAAATCCTTTATGAAGGAAAGACACTAGTTACATTTATATATGAAAAATCAAGATCTGGTGACATAACGCAGGGTCTTCCAAAAGTGGAACAGGTCTTAGAAGTGCGTTCAATTGATTCAATATCGATGAACCTCGAAAAGAGAGTCGAAAGTTGGAATGAACGTATACCAAGAATTCTTGGAATCCCCTGGGGATTCTTGATTGGAGCTGAGCTAACCATAGCCCAGAGTCGTATCTCTTTGGTTAATAAAATTCAAAAGGTTTATCGATCTCAGGGAGTACAGATCCATAATAGACATATAGAGATCATTGTACGTCAAATAACATCAAAAGTGTTGGTTTCAGAAGATGGAATGTCTAATGTTTTTTCACCCGGAGAATTAATCGGATTGTTGCGAGCGGAACGAGCGGGACGTGCTTTAGACGAAGCGATCAATTATCGGGCAATCTTATTGGGAATAACGAGGACATCTCTGAGTACTCAAAGTTTCATATCCGAAGCGAGTTTTCAAGAAACCGCTCGAGTTTTAGCAAAAGCCGCTTTACGAGCTCGTATTGATTGGTTGAAAGGACTGAAAGAGAACGTTGTTCTGGGGGGGCTTATTCCTGTTGGTACTGGATTCAAAAAATTAGTACACCATTCAAGGGAAAACAAAAATATTTCTTTGGAAATCAAAAGGAAAAATTTATTCGAGTTGGAAATGGGAGATATTTTGTTATACCATAGAGAATTATGTGCTCCAAACAATTTTTATGGGACATCACAACAACCATTTACGCGATTTTCCTAAGAAGAGATTCATTCTTTTTACTTTAACTATTTGGTTAGGTTGGTCCAATATATTTATATTAATTTAGTAATAAAAAAATGAGTAATTAAAAGAAATTAATGGTTTGGGCTATATATCAAGGGTCAATCCACGGTAGAAGGTTCCGTCGGAACAATTATTTATTTCAGGGTATCTTGTCGCTTTTTTTTTAATAAAAAAAAAGAGGAAGTGTGGGGAAATGCGGGGAAACAATGATAAAAAGATATTGGAACATCAATTTAGGAGAAATGATGGAAGCGGGAGTGCACTTTGGTCATGGTACTCGAAAATGGAATCCTAGAATGGCCCCTTACATCTCTGCAAAGCGTAAAGGTATTCATATTATAAATCTTACGAGAACTGCTCGTTTTTTATCAGAAGCCTGTGATTTAGTTTTTAATGCAGCAAGTAGTGGAAAAACCTTTTTAATCGTTGGTACCAAAAAGAAAGTAGCGGATTTAGTAGCATCAGCTGCAATAGGGGCTCGGTGTCATTATGTTAATAAAAAGTGGCTCGGTGGTATGTTAACGAACTGGTCCACTACGGAAACGAGACTTAATAAGTTCAGGGACTTAAGAGCAGAACAAAAGATGGGGAAACTCAACCATCTTTCCAAAAGAGATGCAGCAATGTTGAAGAGAAAATTATCTACCTTGCAAACATATTTGGGTGGGATCAAATATATGACGGGGTTACCCGATATTGTAATCATCGTTGATCAGCAAGAAGAATATACAGCTCTTCGAGAATGTGTCATTTTAGGGATTCCTACTATTTGTTTAATTGATACAAATTGTGACCCGGATCTCGCAGATATTTCGATTCCAGCTAACGATGATGCTATAGCTTCAATTCGATTCATTCTTAACAAATTAGTATTCGCAATTTGCGAGGGTCGTTATAGCTATATAAGAAATCGTTGATTATGATTAAGAATAATAAAATTAATTAATTGTTTGGGAACTCGATCGATTTATTGGATCGGTTACTATTCTTGAACTTCAAAAAGAGATAGAGATAAAAATGGGGATATTTATATTATGTTATGTGATTTTTTAGTATCCTAAAATTGAAATTTATTGGTATCCTAAATTCAATTTGTATTAAAAGATGATTAATGTTGGTGAGTTGAGAAAGAGATGGTTGAATCAAAATAATTTTTTAAGTTCGATTTATATCAGAGGACAATATGAATGCTATACCATGTTCCATTAAAATCCTCAATGGGTTATACGATATATCGGGTGTAGAAGTAGGCCAACATTTATATTGGCAAATAGGAGGTTTACAAATCCATGCCCAAGTACTTATCACTTCTTGGGTCGTAATTGCTATCTTATTAGGTTCAGTCATCATAGCAGTTCGGAATCCACAAACAATTCCGACCGACGGACAGAATTTCTTCGAATATGTCCTTGAATTTATTCGAGACTTGAGTAAAACTCAGATTGGAGAAGAATATGGCCCTTGGGTTCCCTTTATTGGAACTATGTTCCTATTTATTTTTGTTTCTAACTGGTCAGGTGCTCTTTTACCTTGGAAAATTATACAGTTACCTCATGGGGAGTTAGCTGCGCCCACGAATGATATAAATACTACTGTTGCTTTAGCTTTACTCACGTCAGTGGCATATTTTTATGCGGGTCTTACCAAAAAAGGATTGGGATATTTTGGGAAATACATCCAACCAACTCCAATACTTTTACCAATTAACATCCTAGAAGATTTTACAAAACCTTTATCTCTTAGTTTTCGACTTTTCGGGAATATATTGGCTGATGAATTAGTAGTTGTTGTTCTTGTTTCTTTAGTACCTTCAGTAGTTCCTATCCCCGTTATGTTTCTTGGATTATTTACAAGCGGTATTCAAGCTCTTATTTTTGCAACTTTAGCCGCGGCTTATATAGGTGAATCCATGGAGGGTCATCATTGATTAGCTTTTTTAATAGTCTTTTTTCACTTACCCGAAGTCATGCATGATTCCAAATACGCACTTGGTTGGGCAACATAATACATAGATATTTGTATCTATATATGTATGGATGACCTAATCTCGTAGGAGGGAAGATAGACGATATTACGGAATTGGAAAAATATGGGTTAGGGGGTCAAATCAAACTAGATATATGTAATGTCTATAAGTCTAACCCTTACATATGTTTCGAAGAATGATTCTAAAATCCAATTCAATATAAAAATAAAATGCAGGTGGTTTACATTATGGAAGAAACAAATGTATATGTGATATTAGATATTTACTAGTTATATAGGGATTATTCCTATGGACTATATATTATATATTTTTATATTTTATTTTATTTATTCCTAATTTCTTTCCCAGTATATTATTAATATCTATTTATATATTTATATTATTACTATATTGAATGTTGATTCTTTTATTTTTTTTTTTTTAACCACACTGCATTTCGTTTAGATGGATTACAATACAATATAAGTCTTTCTTTTTCGTCTGTAATTGTAGATTGAATGAAAAAACAGATGAACGTACGGATATAGAAAGTAAGTAAAGAACGAAGAATTGAATGAAAGAATGGTTCGAAACTAAGAAATGCAATAAGTAGAACTCTATGCATATGAGTTTACAAAGATTTGATCATGGGTAGAAACTAAAAAAAAAAAGAGATATCGAAGTCATTCTGACGATTAACTAATATTATAATTTCAATTCAGAGTTTTTTATTACTTTGACCCGATAGATCGTAGTGATAAAATAAGTAATAATGCATTGGTTGATTGTATCATTAACCATTTATTTTTTTGTACGAGGAACTTACTATGAATCCACTGATTTCTGCCGCTTCCGTTATTGCTGCTGGATTGGCCGTAGGGCTTGCTTCCATTGGACCTGGAGTTGGCCAAGGTACTGCTGCGGGCCAAGCTGTAGAAGGTATTGCGAGACAACCAGAAGCGGAAGGTAAAATACGAGGTACTTTATTGCTTAGTCTAGCTTTTATGGAAGCTTTAACAATTTACGGACTGGTCGTGGCATTAGCACTTTTATTTGCAAATCCTTTTGTTTAATTTAATCCTAAAATTAGAAATGTGAAAACGTACGTTATGCGCTTCTTTCTTAGTCTTAGTTTATTTTATTAACTTGGACTTGCCGTTTGCTTCTTCTAATTATATCAACACTTTAATCCTAACAATGACTTATGAGACAATACCCCGGGAAGGGCTTATTTGAGGATGAGGAATTCACGGATCCGATCGCTTTCTTCCTTCCCATTCCCATTCCTACCCTTAGTACAAGGGAAACCCCTTACTAAGAAACGTTTCAACAAACGAAATATTTCGCAATTGGTGTGAGACCTAAGACCTAACCTAATAAGTATCTTAATCTTAAATTATAGAGAACTTAAAAAAATAATAAATTTTCAAATTATAAATTACTAGATGATT